TTTTTCGCTATCTTTTTTCGAGAACCGCCTAAAGTTCCAACTAAAAAGGTGAAATGATTTTTCATTATCTCAATTGAAAGTAATGATCCTACCAATATTGGGAGGATCATTACTTCAACTAGTCCCCGTGTTCCTCGAATGGATCTCTTAGTTGTTGAGAGGGTTGCCCAAAAGCAGTATATAAGGCGTACCCAGTAAAACTTACAAGTAAACCGGATAAAAAGATGGCAACTAGGGTTGCTGTTTCCATTATTATATAATTTTAAGACATTATACAGTTTTAAGACCACAATGGATCTATGATAAGATCATTTATTTACAACGGAATGGTATACAAAGTCAACAGATCTTACTGAATATAAAATATTATGGCTACACAAACCGTTGAGGGTAGTTCTAGATCTGGCCGCCCCAAACGAACTAATGCAGGGAGTTTATTGAAACCATTGAATTCAGAATATGGTAAAGTAGCTCCTGGGTGGGGAACTACTCCTTTGATGGGTCTCGCAATGGCTCTTTTTGCGATATTCCTATCTATTATTTTGGAGATTTATAATTCTTCCATTTTACTGGATGGAATTTCAATGAATTAGATTCACAAGAACCATTAACTAGCCTTTTCAATACAAAATGAAGCGTTTAGGTTTATGATTTTTATCCCATTCTATTTTGGTAGTTCGACCGTGGAATTTCTTTGTTTCTGTATTTCCGGAATATGAGTGTGTGACTTGGTATAATGGATCCTATGGATAGTACAGAGAATGGGTCTGTCATCTTGATAGAGATGGTTTTACTTCGTCGGATATTCATTCTAGTATCTGGAGCACGGAATATATATATGAAATAGATTACAAAGTATTAGAACTATGATTCATACTTAATAGTTAGACCTCGTGGCCGGACTTCGAAAAATTTTTTTTTTTTCAAACTAAACTTTCGTTTAGGCTTATTTTGATCAAAGGACAAAGGTTTCTTTGGATTTTTAGTCATTATATCTATTCATTGAATAAGTGATGATCCAACGGTTCTTACTCAGGGAATTTTGGGACTTAGTTTGAAAGGGTTTTATTGAATCATCGTGGTTCTAGTATGAATCTGAGGTTTTAATCAATTCATAGGGTCTTAACAAGAGAATTCCTATCAATAATAAAGAAAACAGCAGTAAAGCCGCATTACACATAAATAACAACAAAGAAAATAGGTAAATAGAAGATTCAAGAGGCCTATAACGATCAATATATAGACGAATGAGCCGACTTGATTTTTTGGCATTATAACCACAAAGAGGAGTTTTCGGATTTTTATTCTTTCGTATCTTCATAAAAAATGAATCATAGAATTAAGAAATTTAAAACTTTCTATTACACACATCCGTTAGAACTAGTATTTGTGTGTTTCTGTTTGAGCCGTATGAGATGAAATTTTCATATACGGTTCTCCGGGGGGGAGTCTCCGTGATTTACCTATCTCAATAAAATCTATGATTGGTTCGAAGAACGTCTTGAGATTCAGGCAATTGCCGATGATATAACTAGTAAATATGTTCCTCCTCACGTCAACATATTTTATTGTCTAGGAGGAATTACGCTTACTTGTTTTTTAGTACAAGTAGCTACAGGGTTTGCTATGACTTTTTATTATCGTCCGACCGTTACAGAGGCTTTTGCTTCTGTTCAATATATAATGACTGAAGCTAATTTTGGTTGGTTAATCCGATCGGTTCATCGATGGTCGGCAAGTATGATGGTCCTAATGATGATCCTACACGTATTTCGTGTGTATCTAACCGGTGGCTTTAAAAAACCTCGCGAATTGACTTGGGTTACAGGTGTGGTTTTGGGTGTATTGACCGCATCTTTTGGTGTAACTGGTTATTCCTTACCTCGGGACCAAATTGGTTATTGGGCAGTAAAAATTGTAACAGGCGTACCAGACGCTATTCCTGTAATAGGCTCGCCCCTGGTAGAGTTATTACGCGGAAGTGCTAGTGTGGGACAATCCACTTTGACTCGTTTTTATAGTTTACACACTTTTGTATTACCTCTTCTTACTGCCGTATTTATGTTAATGCACTTCCCAATGATACGTAAGCAAGGTATTTCTGGTCCTTTATAAAGAATATATACCATCTGTAATCAATCATTTATCACTTGGGGTAGGAACAATAGTATTTCATTGCTACAAATATGGATTATTGAAAAGAATAAGACATGTATTGGGATATTTCTCTTCAACTCTACAAAAATGTATTATTTTTTTGACACTCATAGTTGAAGCGAATTTTCCGAAGATAAAATGGATTATGGGAGTGTGTGACTTGAACTATTGATCGGGCCTTGCAGATATATGCCCTTATCTATCTGCCACATTTTAATTCACAACAAAAAAATGTGTCTTTGTTCCAACCACCGCGTAAGCCCCATACAGAAGATAGGCCGGTTCGTTTGAAGAGAATCTTTTCTATGATCAGACCCGATCATGTCGTGTATGATATGAACAG